TGCCAGAAATTGACAAGGTGACATTTCCATTTCTTCATCAGAAGATGAGCCCCCTTTGAAACCAGAATTGCTTTTCCTTGATATCGAACATAATGCATGAAAGGATCCTTGAAGGACCATAGGGTCCTCTGAAAATAATTATGGCGCACTACTATAAGATGTTCTATTTTTCCATAGAAATGTGTTCGCTCAAGAAAAGCTCCAGAAGATGTTAATCGTAAATAAGAAGATTGTTTACGAAGAAAAACTAATACAAATTCGCATTCAGATACATAAGAATTATATAGGAACCGAAATAGTCTTTTATTTTCTTTTTCAAAAAAAAAAAGAAAAATAGAATTATTCGGAGTAATAAGACTATTCCAATTATGATATTCGTGAAGAAAGAATCGCAATAAATGTAAAGAGGGAACATCTTGGATCCAGCATTGAAGGATTTGAACCAAGATTTCCAGATGGATGGGATAAGGTATTAGTATATCTGACACATAATTTAAATGCGATAATTTGTCCTCTAAAAAGGGAAATATTGAATGAATAGATCGTAAATTCAAATTCTTAGATTTTGGTATTTTCTCTTCGAGGGAAGATACTAATCGCAGCAAGAATGGAATTTCCACAATGACTGCAAAACCTTCCAATATTATCTGAGAATAAAAATGAAAATAAAAATGATTGTTGTACCCAACGAATCGATTTTGGTTAGAATCATTAACCGAATAAATCAAATAATTCTGTTGATACATTCGAATAATTAAACGTTTCACAAGTACTGAACTAGATTTATTGTCATAACCCAAAATTTCCGCGGATTCGTAAAAAATCGAACCATTTAAACCACGATCATGAACAAATGTGTAAATATACTCCTTAAAGAGAAGCGGATATAGGAAGTGTTGTTGCCGAGATATATCTTTTTCTAAATATCCTTGTAATTCTTCCATTTACATTTCTAATTGAACCAGAGGCAGGACCCATTTTGGGGGTTATCAAATGATACATAGTGCAATATGGTCAGAACAGGGTATGTATTATGTATATCATTACAGTAAGAAATAGTAAGAAAAAAATATATACCCCGCAAACAAAGGAAACAGGGGAGTCCAATCAACAGATCTTTTTCCTCTCCTTTTCTATCCAATTGGGTTTATGTTCGTTATAATTACAAGAGGGTAAAAAATCCTTTATTTTTGCAACCCGATCGCTCTTTCGATTTTGGAATAAATTTTCTTTATCAGTATACTGTTTCTTCTACACATCCGTCTCCAATCCATAAGAATAATTGGGATTCATTAAAAAAAAAGAAAATCAATGGTCCACTCACAGAGGAACCCACCCTTTCCCACATCAGGCACTAATCTATCTTTAACGTCTAATTAGATCGGGTAATTATTCAAATTAAGAACAAAAGCTCGTTGCTTTTTGTTTCACCAGAATTAGAGCCCTATGGGTATGGGCTCTATCCATTTATTCACTAGACCCAACTGTAAATGTGAATTTTTTTCTCTTCCAAAAAAACTATTTTATTATAGTATTATTATACTAATATATATATATATATATTAATATATATAATACTTTTTACGTTACGACATGCTGTTTTTTCCATTCATTACCTTTGAGGATCAGTCGTGGTCTTATAAACTCTACCAATAGTCTGGACGAATCTCTTGCTTCATCCAAATGTGTAAAAGATCATAGTCGCACTTAAAAGCCGAGTACTCTACCGTTGAGTTAGCAACCCGAATAAAATAAATAGGATATGTAAATACGGTCAAAATAAAAAAATCAATTGAATTGCACTGCACGACCCCGTCAAAACATTGAACTAGAACAAATCGAAAAGAAAAATTTGTTGATCAATTAAAAACAACAAAATGGACAGATTGGATTAAACAACAACGGATTCCCAATAAATATAAATATAAATAAAATGGTGGTTTGTCACCATTTTATTTATATTTATCAATTTTTTTTTCGTTAAGAAAATACATCTTGTATGCCAGTAAATACGGCAGGGCAAACCCATCATTTGACTGAAATGAAGGAAAAAACCAATATGGGGTGGAGATAAACAGATCTATTTATCTACGATCGAATTATATTTCTTCGATGCACCATTGTCAATATGAATCCAATATTAAGAAAACAAATTTAAGTAAATCAAATAAAGACTTGTGTTGGATTGGCACAACAAAAGCATAAATAAGAAATTTGGATAAAAAAAAATATGAAAGAGGTAAAGTAAAGTAAAAAAAAAATCTCGGGTTTATTCAATCAATAAAGGTACAATAAGTAAGATTAACCCCTTGTTTGTTGGTGGATTCCCGCAACAAACAAAACAAGAGAAAAAGTAAATTAAGTATGAATACAGCAAGAAAAAGGCAAATTGTGTGTAAATAATTACACAAAGATAGATACTAGTGACCCCCCCCCTTTTTTTTTATTAATTTAGTTTTTTCCTTTAATTAACTCGAATCGAAGTTCTTTCTTGAAAATAATTCTGCCTTCCTTAAAATATCACAAACAGTTCCCGTAGGTTGAGCACCTTTTTCAAGGAAATATAGAATAGCAGGAACATTTAAATAAGTTTGATTCTTTATCGGATCGTAAAAACCCACTTTTCGAAGATCTCTTCCTTCTCTTCGGGATCGAACATCAATTGCAACGATTCGATAGATGGCTCATTGGGATAGATGTAGATAAACAATGCCGCCCCCCCTAGAAACGTATGGGAGGTTTTCTCCTCATACGGCTCGAGAAAAAAGGATTCTAAATTTCTGTATATGTATATAATTACATAATGACAAATGGATCCATAAAATCATGAATTAGACTATAATTTTAGTCGTTTTTTTATTCTTCCTACAGAAAAAAAGAAATCTCATTCGTACTCATAACTCAAGTTGGGTAATTCTGACAGAGTTCGAAGGGAAACCCTTAGACATTTATTGAGCCGTCTCTAACCTCTTTTGTTTGTCTCATCTCGAATCTATTTTTATTCCTCATTCTGATTCAATTGTTGAGACAATTGAAAATAGTGTTTACTTGTTCCGGAATACTTTATCTTTGCCTTGTGAAATCATTGGGTTTAGACATTACTTCGGTGATCCTTACTCCTTTCAAAAGAGCAGCAACATACCTTTTCGTTTTTTGTTATTTTTTTTCTATACTATAGAAAGAAAAGAAATAGTATATGAACGGTTGATTCCCTTGTGATACACTTTTGATCGAAAAAGTTTTACCAATTCTGAAAAATTTTACTTTTTTTCTGTTTGATTTTTCGATTTTTTTAAACTTTCGATTTATATATTGAGGATATACTTACAAAGTTGGTCTAACTTATTGATAGTTACTAACCCTAGATTCTTCCCCCTGATAAACGAATCAATCCTTTCTACTCGAGCTCCATCATGTACTATTTACTTACAACCTAACACAAATTAGGTTCCTAGCATAGCAGAACAAACTATGTCGAGCCAAGAACATCTTCATTCCTATAGAAAATGGTGGATGTAAGAATCCACAGCCGATCATGTCCTTCAAGTCGCACGTTGCTTTCTACCACATCGTTTCAAACGAAGTTTTACCATAACATTCCTCTAATTTTATCTCAAACCGGTATGGAATTGATTCAATATGGAATCATGAATAGTCATTGGCTCAACCGGTGTGTATACCGGTATATAATATAATAGTACATACTTTCTATCTATCTATCTATGAATAGATAAGTATTCATCCGGGGAAGGCTCAGCACGGATCCAATTTATTTAACTCTATATTCTATTTATTTAACTCCATATTCTATCATATCATATGAATGAAACATATTTCTAAAAAAGACGAATAAATAAGTTTGCTTAAGACTTTTTTACATCTTCAAAAGATTGTTCGGGATGATCAATCATGAAGAATCCTTTTTTCTCGAACAAATAAACTATAAACCTCAAAAGAAGAACCTTTAATAGATTTGCAATCCCGGAACAAAATAAATTATTAATCAAACTTATTTATTTTATACAATACAGATTTTGTTTTACTTCAGGTTCAAGAATTTTTCCTTTCCATCAATTCCATAAAGTCAAGTAGATGCAATATACGAATTTCCCCCCAATCGCTACATTACATTGATTTACAATCATTCATTTGAACCGGATAAGATATAAGATGAACCAGATAAGATATAAAATGAAACAAAAAATATGATTCTAAAAATCATTCTTGGAATTCATAACAAGAGATTGTTAACGAGAACAATTTTTTGTTTCATGTGGGATACAATATGATCCCATCTTTCGTTTCTGATGGAAACGATCTGGGACGGAAGGATTCGAACCTCCGAGTAACGGGACCAAAACCCGCTGCCTTACCACTTGGCCACGCCCCATTTCGAATTTATATTTGACACTAATAAACATTAATATTGGTATTGGTTATTCGTCAATCCCAACCCAATAAATACATTGGGAATATATTGTTGCTAGGATTCAACACATGTAGATATAGAATCAAAAAAAAAAATTCATTGATCATTACATGGAATTCAGTTAAGATATTGTATGAAAGTGGAATTCCTTGTATTCTCATTTGAGAATGGAAGGAAGGATTTTTATTTGGGAGAGATATAAAAAGAAGAAAAAAAAAATTTTTTGACTTGTCTTTTTTTATTTTCCCTTATAAAAAAAAACTCAATGAGAATAAAATTATCTAATCTACAAGAACGAAATTTTGTTATGCTTAATATCTTTAGTTTAATCTGTATCTGTCTTAATTCTGTCTTTTATTCGAGTAGTTTTTTCTTCGCCAAATTGCCCGAAGCTTATGCCTTTTTCAATCCAATCGTAGATGTTATGCCCGTCATACCTGTACTTTTTTTTCTCTTAGCCTTTGTTTGGCAAGCTGCTGTAAGTTTTCGATGATTTAATACTCTGCTAAATTCATGATTTATTCGATAAAAAAATTCAAAAAATTGATAAGACCAGATAAGTCTTACATTATGAACCCTCGATTCTATTTTTGTTTTGATAACGAAGGAATCAAAATCTTATTCCAAAGAAATTCGTGAAAATGACTTTCTTTTCAAAAAACACTTCATTTTTGGGGGGGTGTCATGTCAAAACAAAATAGTATATGTGGTAAAAAATAAGTAATCTATTCCCTTTAAAAAAAAAAAAAGATCTTGGAGATTGTGTAATGCTTACTCTCAAACTATTCGTTTATACAGTAGTGATATTCTTTATTTCTCTCTTCATCTTCGGATTTTTATCTAATGATCCAGGGCGTAATCCTGGACGTGAGGAATAAAAAAAAGATATTTTGAGTTTTTCCTGTTTTTTTTCTAAATTTTTTCTTATGATTTTATCTATTCCATACATTTACCTATGATAAAATCAAGGGATCGAAAGAATTTCGAATTCGAAAGTCTCAAGTCTTCAGAAGAAGCGGAGAGAGAGGGATTCGAACCCTCGGTACGAATAACTCGTACAACGGATTAGCAATCCGCCGCTTTAGTCCACTCAGCCATCTCTCCCCATCCCCATTTAAAAATGGAAAATTTTTTATGTGATGTGACACGTTAAGTAAAGATTGATAAAAACCTTCATTTTCCTTTTTTATTTATCTATTTTTTTTATTTATTTTATTTATCTATTATTCTATTATATTATTTTTTATTTCTTTATTTTATTTTATAATAATTTTAAATGAAAAATAAAAAATAATATAATTATAAAAAAGAAAAAGAAAAAAATAAAGAATTAAGTATTAAGTAAAGAATTAAAATAAAGATATATAAAATAAAGATGTATAAAACAATATAACAATTATATAACATATATAAATAATATAAATATAAGTTATTATAAACTTATACTTATATATAAATATATAAATATATGTTAAAAGAACAATAATGTAATAGATAATGTATTACATTATATATATACATTATATATATATAAGAAAAAATATATATAAGAATATTAAGATAAGAAAATATATATAAGGATATTAAGATAAGAAGAAAATAAGATAAGAAGAAATTTGATCAGAAAATCAATTTAGATAATGATTCGAAACAGATATCCCCAATGGGATATCTACTTCTTTGATTTTGTTCAAAAGCTTTATTTGAACAGTTGAGATCCAATTGACCCGAATTATTAATTTATAAATAAGATCTGGCAGTTGAAAGAGAAGTTGAAAAAAAAAAGGAACCATGTATGCAGATTTCATCCTTTCTATGATCCAGCTTCAATGATTTTTTTCAGGTCGGGACTATCAGTAATGACTTCGTATCAAACGAAAAGAAAAGTATAATATAACTATTTTTATGTTATTTAAAAAAGCTTTCTGCTATTCGACTATTTAAGTCCCCGGCACGGGACGAAGCGTCAACGCTAGAATTTTTCATGATTCTGGTGCTATCTTGATTGCGCCTCACTCTATATTCTGCTGAGTAGGATTCGACAAGTGGTCCATTCATATACAATAATAAATATATAGCGGGTATAGTTTAGTGGTAAAAGTGTGATTCGTTCTATCGAAAACTTAAATACTTAAGGGATCTTTCAGTTTTTTTTTTCAAATTCCTATCAAAAATCATATTCCTATCAAAAACTTTATTTTTTAAAAAGGTTTAATCCTTTACCCCTCAATAGCATATTTGAGGAAGAATGTACATTCTCACGATTTTTTTCCAAAAGCCAATTAGAAATTGAATAAAAAAGAAAAGATTGGATTATGGATATGGAGTCGCGAAGCATAATTTTATTGAATTGGATTAACTCTTCCAATTGAATGAGTATGAGTAAAGGATCTATGGATGAAGATGCAAAAGTTTATTTCCAATCGTAACTAAATCTTCCATTTTTTTTTGTAAAAGGGAAATTGAAGTCAAATAGCTATAAAACGATGGTTTTGGTTTACTAGAACCATCACATCAGCATATTGTTTCAGCTCGGTGGAAACAATATTCTTTTCCTCAGGATCCCGCGAGTGGAAATAGGGAACGAAGTAACTAGACTAAATGGATTTAGTATAATCCCCTCCTCTAGGAGGGATCATCTAGAAAGCAAGTAACTTTGGATGCATTCATACAAAAAAGCTGACATAGATGTTATGGATCTAATTTTTTCTTTGGAAATACATCGATCTTCTATAAAGAAGCCGAATGAAACCAAAATTTCATGTTCGGTTTTGAATTAGAGACGTTAAAAATGATCAACCAACGTCGACTATAACCCCTAGCCTTCCAAGCTAACGATGCGGGTTCGATTCCCGCTATCCGCTCTATATTCTTTATTATACATGCATCATCAATTTGGATATGCATCCTTGTTTTTTTAAACCCTAAAATATTTTCCGTGTAATCGTTTTTTATCCGAACAAGAGAAAGGAAGAATACGAAAGAAGAAAATAGGAATGAAAAGCGTCCATTGTCTAATGGATAGGACAGAGGTCTTCTAAACCTTTGGTATAGGTTCAAATCCTATTGGA